ATGATCTGGATATGAATGAGTCGAAGGACTTATCCCTCGGTCTATTAGTGAACTATCTCTCCAGGGATTGTGAAAGATGTTCTACTAGAAATATTCTTGTTATTGCTTCGACTCATATTCCCCAAAAAGTGGATCCCGCTCTAATAGCCCCGAATCAATTCAATACATGTATTAAGATACGAAGGCTTCTTATTCCACAACAACGAAAGCGCTTTTTCACTCTTTCATATACTAGGGGATTTCACTTGGAAAAGAAAATGTTCCATACTAATCGATTCGGGTCCACAGCCATGGGTTCCAATGCACGAGATCTTGTAGCACTTGCCAATGAGGCCCTATCAATTAGTATTACACAGAAGAAATCAATTCTAGACACTAATACAATTAGATCTGCTCTTCATAGACAAACTTGGGATTTGCGAGCCCATGTAATACCGGTTCAGGATCACGGGATCCTTTTCTATCAGATAGGAAGGGCTGTTGTGCAAAAAGTACTTCTAGGAAATTGCCTCCTAGATCCTATATCTATCTATATAAAGAAGCAATTGTGTGAAGAAGGGGATCCTTATTTGTACAAATGGTACTTCGAACTTGGAACGAGCATGAAGAAATTAACGATACTTCTTTATCTTTTGAGTTGTTCTGCCGGATCGGTCGCTCAAGACCTTTGGTCTCTACCCGGACCCGATGAAAAAAATAGGATCACTTCTTATCGGTTCGTTGAGAATGATTCTGATCTAGTTCATGGCCTAGTAGAAATAGAAGGCGCTCTGATGGCATCCTCGCGGACAGAAAGAGATTGCAGTCGGTTTGATAATGATCGAGTGAAATTCCTTCTTCGGCCCGAACCAAGGAATCCCTTATATATGATGCAAAATGGATCTTATTCTATCGTTGATCAGAAATTTCTCTATCAAAAATACGAATCGGAGTTTGAAGAAGGGGAAATAGAGGAGGGTTTCTTCGATCACATAGACTGGGCTCCTAGAATATGGCGCCCTTGGGAATTTCTATTTGATTGTATCGAAAGGCCCAATGAATTGGGATTTCCCTATTGGGCCGGTCGGGGGATCCTTTATGATGAAAAGGATGAGCTTCAAGAGGAGGATCAGCTTCAAGAGGAGGATGAGCGTCAAGAGGAGGATGAGCTTCAAGAGGGGGATTCGGAGTTCTTGCAGAGTGAAACCATGCAGTACCCGCCACGAGCTAGATTTTCCAAAGAACAAGGCTTTTTTCGAATAAGCCAATTCATTTGGGACCCCCCGGATCCACTCTTTTCCCTATTCAAAGATGAGCCCTTTGTCTCTGTCTTTTCACATCGAGAATTCTTTGCAGATGAAGATGAAGAGATGTTAAAGGGGCTTCTTATTCTTACTGCCAAAATGGATCCTCTTCCATCTCTATCTAAACGCTGGTTTCTCAAGAATAGGAAAAAAAAGCACTTCGAATTCTTGATTCATCGCCAGAGATGGCTTAGAACCAATAGTTCATTATCTAATGGATTTTCCCGTTCTAATATTCGATCCGAGAGTTATCAGTATTTATCAAATCTGTTCCTATCTCACGGAAGGCTATTGGATCAAATGGCAAAGACATTGTTGAGAAAAAGATGGCTTTTCTCGGATGAAATGAAAATTGGATTCATGTAACAGGAGAAGGGTTTCCCATTACTTAGCCGGAAAGATATGTGGTCATGAGGATTAAGTGGAACGGAATTGACTGGGTGGTAGAGTCGCGGAAACACTTCTTTCTTCCATGGAGCTTAGCTCCATGGAAGAATATGCTACTGCTGAAACATGGAAGAATTGAAATCTTAGATCAAAACACTATGTATGGACGGTATGAACTGCCTAAACAAGAATTCTTGAACAGCGAACAACCAGAGCTATTACTCACTACATCAAAAAATTTCCATTAATGAAAGATGTAAATCCATTGGAAAATCAAAAATACGCATGTCAGATGAAATGGTTTTTGCTATCTGCTCCAATAACGAATCATTGGTTTAACTGAATAACTAAATAAAATAGATAGACCTTTCTCTTCGTCTCAGGTCGATGGATCTTCCCGATTGGAAGATCCCCTATATGGATAATAGACATTCCAGTTGACCGAGCCTAATTCTAATTGTTTTTGGTTCGAAGCAAAGATATCCACGGGGCGGTTCGCCCTATTCACGACCGAGAAGTACTGGATTCTCTTTCGGATAGGTCCTGAAAGGAGAAGGAAAGCTGGAATGCCACCAGGCGTCTATTATTGAATTCACCCGACCCGATAGTACCCATTTTTGGAACGTCCAGTGCCAAAGTCACTGAATGGGTAGTCGCCAATCCCTAAAACGGACTATGTAATGCACTTTATCTGCTGGGTTACGGGGGGCATTTTACCAGAGGTTTAGATTGTATCAATCCACCCTTGTGTGATTCCTGTTGAAGCATATACTCGGGGGTGGGTGCAGGGCAGACGATTTCAAAGCAGATTCCCCATTCATTAGATAGAG